TTTAGTGCTACTGTAATTTTGAAAATGAATGCGCAAATGTCCATCAAAGGTAAGTAAATACATCCGAAACATATAAAATGTGGTTAATCCCGCTGTAAAGGAAGCTATTATTGCGAAAGTTGGTGAATACAACCAACTATCATTAAGAATTTCATCTTTGGACCAAAAACAAGCAAGAGGCGGAATACCACAAAGGGAGAGTGTACCTAATAAAAAGGTAATTCTTGTAATTGGAACATATTTTGTTAAACCGCCCATAAGAACCATATTTTGACTTTTATCTGGTGAATATCCAACAATGGGTTCCATTGAATGAATAATTGATCCGGATCCCAAAAACAATAAAGCTTTCGAATAGGCATGAGTGATCAAATGGAATAAAGCGGCTCGATAAGAACCTATACCCAGAGCTAACATAATATAACCCAATTGAGACATTGTCGAGTAAGCTAAACTTCTTTTAATGTCTCTTTGAGCAAGAGCCAAAGTAGCTCCTAATAGTACTGTTATTACGCCTATTGAAGAAATGATATTCATTATGGAAGGTATAACTATGAAAAGAGGAAGAAGCCGAGCTACAAGAAAAATTCCCGCTGCTACCATAGTAGCAGCATGTATAAGAGCAGAAATGGGAGTGGGTCCTTCCATAGCATCAGGTAACCATATGTGAAGGGGGAATTGTGCGGATTTAGCAACTGCACCAACGAATAAAAAAGAAGCACACAGAGTAGCAAATAAGGAATTTACTCCATTATGATGAACCAAGTTATTAACTATTTCGAACAAATCCCGAAATTCTAAACTACCAGTTATCCAATAAAGTCCTAAAATTCCTAATAATAAACCAAAATCCCCTATACGATTGGTTACAAAAGCTTTTTGGCAAGCACTTGCCGCACTCGGTCGTGTGAACCAAAAACCTATTAATAAATAGGAACACATTCCTACAAGTTCCCAAAAAATATAAATTTGTATCAAATTGGAACTAGTAACTAATCCTAACATAGAACTATTGAAAAAACTCATATAGGCAAAAAATCTCAAATATCCTTGATCGTGAGACATATAATTGTCACTATAAATAAGAACCATGATTCCAACAGTAGTAATTAATATTGACATAATAGAAGTAAGTGGATCGATCAAGTGTCCGAACTCTAAAGAAAAATCATTATTGACGGTCCAAGACCATAGATATTGATAGATAAAATTTCCATTTATTTGTTGAATGGATAGATTGGCCGAAAATGCCATAGCTATACTTAGCATCAAAACACTCGGAAAAGCCCACATACGACGAATATTTTTTGTTGCTGTCGGAATAAGCAGAAGTCCAAAGCCTATTAACATAGTAACTGGAAATGGAAGAAAGGGTATTATCCATGCATATTTATATGTATGTTCCATAAAAAAAAATGGGAAATATGAGATTTTGAATCATTCTACGACTATACTACCATCCTATTCTGGCAATATGTAATCATATCATATACTAATCATATCATATACTATAGTATAGTAAGTAAAAACAATCATACCAAAACAGTAGAATATAAATCATAGTATGCCTCAATAAATCAACTAAAAAAAAAAGACCTAGTTATTCTAGTGATTTTATTTGTAGTAATTACCTAACCCATTGCGGAACTAATTGATTGGATTCCAATCCAATAAGAAAGTATCAGAAATATTATAATACTCTTTATTTCGTATAGAACTGAAAAAAAAACTAAAAATTGAGGTTCTCCTTCTTAGGTAATAGAATGTCTTGTTTAACATATTAACCACTAATTGTAGTTTAAATTTTAATTTCAATTATAGACACGGCAATATGAGCTTATTCAATTCCAAACTAATAATCATAAAAATTCCTTTTCGAATTTCCCCCCCCCCCTTTCTTCTATTTTTTTGCCTAGTGTGTTAATATGTGACATTGTTATATATGTGACATGCATGTTATACATATATTTATATATAAATATATAAATAATATATTTGTATTGTATGTTATGAAAAAACTATTATCGACGAAATTAAGTTAAGTATAGAAAATGACTAAAAAGAACGATCTATTTTGAGCAATACATGTCTTTCACATACAACAATAAAAATTAGTAACTCTTTTTTTTTTGAATGGCAGTTCCAAAAAAACGTACTTCTATATCAAAAAAACGTATTCGTAGAAATATTTGGAAGAAAAAAGGATATTTAGCTGCAATAAAAGCTTTTTCTTTAGCAAAGTCAGTTTCTACTGGAGATTCAAAAAGTTTTTTTGTGCGACAAACAAATAAGAAAATCTTGGAATAATCGGAATTTCCATGGCTAGAAGAATTTCCAATTTTGGAATATGAATAATTTCCTTTAACTAAATGTATTGATGTATTGAATTCAATACAATATTAGTTAGAACTAGCTGCTATTATATGTAGAATAAGAATTTCTCTATCTGTCGGTTCTAAGTATCATTATCTTTTTTTCATTCTAGTTTTTATTAGAATCTATTTATTAATTCGTGAGATGTTTTTTTCCTATTCATTTTCTTTTCACAATGGAAAAATCTTTGTTCATTCTATTTTTCCGTTGTGAAAAGAAAATTGTGATGGATGCTGAAACTCTTTTGTTTTATTATATGCCTAACTCAAGACCAAGTTGGTTTCATAAATATTATCATAATTTTATTTAGAAATTATGTATACAACAAACAACAAAAAGTATTATATTAATTTTATATTACATATTTAAATATATTTAAATTAATTAATTAATACTTAATGATACTAAGAAAAGTATCAAAATTGTTAGAAAAATTACTTAAATTTTGTAATTGAATTGTGATACATATGAAATCCTATTTATTTTTTTTTTTGTTCGTTTAGAAAAAAAATCTCTTTGACAATTTGTTTTTCATTTATCTGATTTCGTGGATTCAATTCAAAATAAATAAAAAATATAAAAAGAGGACAATTCACAATTCTTAGTTTCTGTTTCGACTGAAAACAAAATTTGTATTTCAAGTTACAAGTGTTCCGGGAGAACTTAATATACAGATAATACGTAAAAGTTGATTCTTAAAACTGAACCTACGATGATACTAACCTAAGTAAAAATTATTGAAAATTCAAAGATGAATTTAAAAGAGCTCTTATTTATCAGTTCTAATATTTCCTAAACTATATTGAATCCTTGAATCTAGATCTAGACGATTCAACATGAATTGATTATTATTATTTCAAGTAAGCCGCTATGGTGAAATCGGTAGACACGCTGCTCTTAGGAAGCAGTGCTAGAGCATCTCGGTTCGAGTCCGAGTGGCGGCATACTGTAAAAAAGATACAATGGATCCTATAATGTATTTAATTCCCGATTTCCATTCTGTAATGGGACCTTTTTTATGTATGATATTTGTGACTTTAGAACATATATTAACTCATCTCTCTTTTTCGATCATTTCAATTGTGATTACGATTCATTTGATGACCCTATTAGTACACGAAATCATAGGGTTGCGTGATTCGTCGGAAAAAGGAATGATAGTTACTTTTTTTTCTATAACAGGATTATTAGTTACTCGTTGGATTTCTTCGAGACATTTTCCATTAAGTAATTTATACGAGTCTTTAATCTTCCTTTCGTGGAGTTTTTCCATTATTCATCTAATTTCCAAGATATGGAATCATAAAAATGATTTAAGCGCAATAACCGCCCCAAGTGCCATTTTTACCCAAGGTTTCGCCACATCGGGTCTTTCAAGTGAAATGCATCAATCGTCAAGATTAGTACCTGCTCTACAATCTCAGTGGTTAATGATGCACGTAAGTATGATGTTATTGAGCTATGCAGCTCTTTTATGTGGGTCGTTATTATCAGTCGCTTTTCTAGTCATTACATTTCGTAAAAACGTCGATATTTTTTGTCAAAGAAAAATTTTCTTAATTAAGATTAAGTCATTTTTCTTTGACAAAATCGAATACTTGAACAAAAAAAAAAATGTTTTTAATTTTCATTCTTTTGTTCCATTTCGAAATTATTACAAATATCAATTAACTCGGCGTTTGGATTATTGGAGTTATCGTGTCATTAGTTTAGGGTTTACCTTTTTAACCATAGGTATTCTTTCTGGAGCAGTATGGGCTAACGAGGCATGGGGATCTTATTGGAATTGGGACCCCAAAGAAACTTGGGCATTTATTACTTGGACCATATTCGCGATTTATTCACATACTAGAACAAATCAAAGTTTGCAAGGTACGAATTCGTCACTTGTAGCGTCTATAGGATTTCTTATAATTTGGATATGCTATTTTGGGATCAATCTATTAGGAATAGGTCTACATAGTTATGGTTCATTCACATTAACATCTAATTGAATAAATTCCATGAGGAATACATAAGATCCCCGTACTATACGTAATATAAAGTTTGCGCAGGTTTTTGAGAACCATTTGAATGATTCCTTGATTCAAATGGTTCTCAAAAACTCGGAATATATCTTATTATAATTTTATAATTCTAATTAACTTTATTTTTTTGTGTTGTACAGCTCAAAAATCTTAAAATTCAAAATTCTAAGACTTTGTTTTCTATCTAATTAATGAAAACTATCTATGAAAATAATTAGATAGGATAGCTTGTACCTTGTCAACTGATAGCGAAAGAACAAAATCAGGATAAATACCAATCCCTATTACGGGTAAAAAGATACAGATTGAAACAAATAGTTCTCGTGGTCCAGAATCCACAAAATTGGAGTTTGGAACATTGAATAGTTTGTATCCATAAAACATCTGACGTAACATAGATAATAAATAAATAGGAGTTAATATCATTCCAATTGCCATTACAAAGGTAATTAGTATTTTGGGCATTAAAAGATATTTTGGACTGGTAATTATTCCAAAAAATACTACTAATTCCGCAACAAAACCACTCATTCCTGGCAATGCAAGAGAAGCCATCGAGAAACTACTAAACATGGTAAATATTTTTGGCATTGGGATGGATATCCCCCCCATTTCGTCGAGATAAACAAGACGTATTCTATCACAACTCGTTCCTACCAAGAAAAAAAGTGCAGCACCAATAAATCCATGAGAGAGTATTTGTAAAATGGCTCCGTTGAGTCCCATGTCGGTTATAGAACCAATTCCTATAATTATGAAACCCATGTGAGATACAGAAGAATAGGCTATTCTCTTTTTTAAATTGCGTTGACCAAGAGAGGTTGAAGCTGCATAGATTATTTGTATTGTCCCTATTATCACCAACCAGGGAGAAAATATAGAGTGGGCGTGCGGTAATAATTCCATATTGATCCGAATCAATCCATATGCCCCCATTTTTAATAAGATTCCAGCTAGAAGCATACATGTACTGTAATGCGCTTCCCCATGGGTATCTGGTAGCCATGTATGTAGGGGTATAATCGGCGATTTGACAGCATAAGCAATAAGGAAGCCCAAATATAATATTATTTCTAATGTCACAGGATATGACTGATTAGCTAATCTTTCAAAATCCAATATCGGTTCATTGGAACCATATAAACCCATACCTAGAACTCCTATTAAAAGAAAAATGGAACCCCCTGCAGTGTACAAAATAAACTTTGTAGCTGAGTACAAACGTTTCTTTCCTCCCCACATGGATAAAAGTAAGTAAACAGGAATTAATTCTAACTCCCACATGAGAAAAAAAAGTAAAAGGTCTCGAGAAGAAAATAATCCTATTTGACCACTGTACATTGCTAACATCAGGAAATAGAACAATTGCGAATTTCGAGTAACAGGCCAAGCTGCTAAAGTGGCTAAAGTAGTGATAAATCCTGTCAGTAAAATAGGTCCTATGGAAAGTCCATCGATTCCCAGTCTCCAGTGAAAATCAAAAATATTTATCCATTTAAAATCCTCCTCCAATTGAATCAATGGATCATCCAATTGGAAATGATAACAGAACACATGGGTTGTTAGAAGGAGCTCTAATAAGCATATACATATAGTATACTGCCTAAATACCTTATTCCCCCTATGAGGAAGAAAGAAAATTGAAGAACCCGCGAATATCGGCAAAACTACAAGTAGTGTTAACCAAGGGAAATAACTCGTGATAAAGACAAGATGCATTTTGACCAAAAAACCCGTGCTCGGAATAATATATTTTCTCGAGTACGGGTTTTTGTCGGTAAAAAGGAATCAAATGATTCAAGTGGAGTTTTTTATAACGTATCAATAAGATAGACCCATGCTGCGAGTTGTTTCATGCCATAAATAAACGCGGACACTCAAAAAATCTGTTGGACAGGCGGATTCACATCTCTTACAACCTACACAGTCCTCGGTTCTTGGCGCGGAAGCAATTTGCTTAGCTTTACATCCGTCCCAAGGTATCATTTCCAATACATCTGTGGGGCAGGCTCGTACACATTGAGTACACCCTATACATGTATCATAAATTTTTACTGAATGTGACATTGGGTCTATAAATTCCAGTTTTGAACATAAAAAATTTTCGATCTGGTAAAGTAAAATCAGGAGGAAATGAATTATATATTTATATTGTATTGTAGACACCAGACGAATCAATGGTTTATCAAAAAAATCTAATGTTAAAAATCAATATATTTCTAAATCTGTTCATGAGAAAGGACCAAGAGACTTTGATTTCCGTTTCAACAACCATGATTATACAAGTCACACATATGACTTCACATTGACATTGGCCAACAGATCATCAATATTTCAATAGTAATATAAAAATATATTACTATACATATTACTATAAAAATAAAGAATAAAAAATGAAATAATTTATATCTATATTTTCTTTATATTATTTTATTATATTATTTATGTCTTTATTTATATTTATATGATAGTTATGACTAATTATTCAACAAATTTGATTGATTGATACGAGTTGATTTTCTGTTACGATAAATCGACGAAACAATAGCTAGCCCAATAGCTGCTTCCGCAGCCGCAATGGCTATAACAAAGATTGAGAAAATGTCTCCTTTTAATTGGCGACTATCAAATATATTAGAAAATGTTACGAGATTTATATTAACCGAATTTAGTATAAGCTCAAGACACATAAGTGCTCTAACCATGTTTCGACTTGTGATCAATCCATAGATACCGATAGAAAATAAGTAGACGCTCAAAAAAAGTATATGTTCAAACATCATTGGCTAACTCCTCATGAATCTCGATTCATTTCAATATGAACAACAATTCAACCGATTTGATTGACCATAATCGAGTAATTACAGAAAAAAGAGGGTATCAGCAGTAGATTAAATGAAAAACTTTTCCTTTTTCATTGGATTTCGAATTTCTAATAATTGTATTAATTCTAAGGATTTCTTATTGACGAGCCATAGTAATTGCACCTATCAAAGAAACTAAAAGAATTATAGAAATGAGTTCAAATGGAAGATAAAAATCGGTTGATAAATGAATTCCAATTTGTTGAACGTTACTAATAAGGTCCTGTTCTATAATCTGATTTGATCTTGTAGTCCAAATAATTCCGTACCATGACGTATCTAAGATAGTAGTAATTAGTGAAAAAAGAATACTTATACAAACCAGTGAAGTGACTCCATCCCCAACAGTCCAAAAATAGGAATCGTTCGAATATTCTGAACCATTCATGAACATAACAGCAAATATGATTAAGACATTTATGGCTCCTACATAAATAAGGAGCTGTGCGGCAGCTACAAAATAGGAGTTTGATAGAATATAGAATAAGGATATACAAACAAGAACCAATCCCAATGAAAAGGCAGAATAAATTGGATTGGTAAATAATACTACTCCTAGACCTCCTAATATAAGAACTAATCCCAGAAATACTACAAGTATATCGTGTATTGGTCCAGGTAAATCCATTATGTATAACAGATAAATAAGTCGAAATATTTCATGACCTTACTAAATAGTCCAGGAAAGAAAAGGGTGTTACCTTTATTTTTTTTTTCTTGTATATGATGAGTTCCTAATTGAATTCAATCTTAATATGGATTAATGTAGATATAGATAAAGTTATTAAAGTTATTGGCCAATCCTACTTTCCTTTTTATCTATTTTCTATTTTTATCTAAAAGAAAAAAGAAAAGAATAGTTGGAATTTTCTATTTGAAAATCATCACTAAACCATATTCTCAGTTTAAAACAAAGAGTGATTCTCAACAATCAATAGTTATTATTTGTAATTTCTGACCAACAAAAAAAGGGGGCTTGGATCCTTTATATCAAAAGGAAATCTTAGTAATCAGTAACCGTTCTTGAATCAAGGAGGTTATCCTTGTCTCTTTTGATTTGAGTCGAATTCATAACTGTTTGAATTGTGTAATCTCCAATTACTGGCATTGGTAACCGACCCAAAGCAATTTGATTATAATTCAATTCGTGACGATCATAAGTAGAAAGTTCATATTCTTCAGTCATTGATAAACAGTTTGTTGGACAATACTCGACACAGTTACCACAAAATATACAGACCCCAAAATCAATACTATAATTAAGCAATTGTTTCTTTTTAATATTTTTTTCAAATTTCCAATCAACAACGGGTAGATCTATGGGACATACACGAACACATACTTCACAAGCAATACATTTATCAAATTCAAAGTGGATTCGACCACGGAAACGTTCTGATGTGATCGATTTTTCATAAGGATATTGAATAGTTACAGGTAAGCGATTTGTATGGGATAAGGTAATTATGAAACTTTGACCAATGTACCTTGCTGCTCGTATTGTTTGTTGACCATAATTTATGAACCCGGTTACCATAGGGAACATATTGTGGATCTCCGTGAATAAATTGATGTTTCTTTCTCTTGTTTGAGATCGATTATGAATCTAGAATATCGTTATCTTATTCTATTATTTTATAGTATTTATAGTGAAACAAGTTGAGAAGAAGTTGTCAATAATAGATTACCCAGGGAAATAGGTAAAAGAAATTTCCATCCAAGATTTAATAACTGGTCCATTCTCATTCTAGGTAAAGTCCATCTTGCTGCGATAGGAATGAACAGAAACAAATAAGCTTTAGCTAATGTAATAAATATCCCAATTGTCGTTCCAAAGACTCCATCCATTTGATTTATTCCGAAAAGTTCAGGAATAGATATATACGGAATAGAGAAATTCCACCCACCTAAGTAAAGAACTGTTATAAATAATGAAGAAACTAATAAATTTAGGTAAGAAGCAAGGTAAAATAAAGCGTATTTGATACCTGAATATTCTGTTTGATAACCTGCTACTAATTCTTCCTCTGCTTCTGGTAAATCGAAGGGTAATCTTTCACATTCTGCTAGAGAAGAAATTAGAAAAACAACAAACCCAATAGGCTGACGCCACAGATTCCACCCCAAAAATCCATATTTTGACTGCGCCTCAACTATATCAACTGTACTTAAACTGTTAGATAATCATAGTCGATAATAACATCACTGCTCGCATCGCTATTTCAAAACCGTACATGAGACCTCGGCTTCATACGGCTCCTCTATGGCCACAAATAAATGTAAGGACTTGCTCGATATTATCTCCATCCTTATTTGGATGGTAAATATACATCGGGAAGCCAAAAATTAGACCAATGAAATTCCGTCTGCTCAAATAGAAAAGGTGCTTCCGAATTGATCTTATCCATTACAATTTTAATTTCTCTTTGTTTGGTAATAACTTAATCTTTTAATAAAATACTCGTTATATCAATAAATATGTTCTATAAAGAAAGAATTGGGTATTAATTCAAAATTCATGATAAGAATTCTATATATTATGTATAGATATGGATGGGGAAAATAATAAATAAAGATCTTTTGCATTATTATTTATTCATTTTTCTCATTCTATTTTGGAATTCTATTTCTTTTGTTCCTGTTCTTCTTTCTAAGAGGGGGGGTACTCTGAAAAAAAAAATAAAGGATTAATTCGTTTTTGATAGTCATTTCTTTAATCAGTGAATAGGAGCATACTCTAGATCGGAATCGTGGGGAAGTGCTGCTTGGTCATTTCTACCAACTTAAAGTCCCCATTATGATTCGTTTTATCCAAAGTTTTATATAAAAATACCGTTTTTTGATACCTTATATTATCTCCATTACTAATCTTTTTTGTACCTTGGTGTTCCTAACTGTTCACTGATTTTTGATTGATCCCCCGTATGGTAATACATATAAAAAAGTAGTAGAACCCCCATACGTTGATCTTTTGTACCCGCTTCAAGATATGAGAATTAGTCAAAGAATCTTAATCTTGGGGTAAACAGTTTATATACTGCTTATGTTTATATTCTTGTACATAGGAAATGAGATTTTCTCTTCTTACTGCAAATTTCTAAGCAGTTTGATTTTACTCATATAACTATCTAGTTTAACTCATCAACCCTAATGATGAATAAAAAATGAAAATATCCATTCAATATATTCAACCTCCTTACTTTATTTCTAGAGAGAAAGGAAAATAATCATGTTCCAACGAATCACACGTAGAGATATTGATAATACACATAGAGTTAATGGTATTTCATAACTAATAGATTGAGCAGCAGCCCGTAGACCACCTAAAAAGGAATATTTATTGTTCGATCCATATCCTGACATAAGAAGTCCAATAGGAGCAATACTTGAAATGGAGATCCATAAAAAAACACCTATACTGAGATCGGCTAAAATAAGGCGATATCCAAAAGGAATTACTAAATAACTTAGTAGAACTGATATGACCGCTATATACGGTCCCACGCTAAACAAACGAATATCTCCTCTAGATGGAAGTAGGTCCTCTTTAAAAAGTAATTTGGTCCCATCTGCTAGAGCTTGAAGAATCCCCAACGGACCGGCATATTCAGGCCCAATACGTTGTTGTATTGCTGCGGATATTTCTCTTTCTAACCACACAATTACTAGGACCCCTATTGTGATTCCTAATAGAAGGGTTAAAATGGGAACAAAGATCCATATGAGTCCATAAACTTCTTTTAAGGATTCCAATCTAGAAAAAGAATGGATAGCTTGTACTTCTACTTCTGTCGTATCAATTATCATTTCAACGATCAACTTCTCCCATAATGATATCTATACTGCCTAGTATCGTCATGATATCGGCCAATTTCATTCTTTTAACTAATTGAGGGAGAATTTGAAAATTGACAAAACCAGGTGGGCGAATTTTCCATCTCCAGGGGAAAACACTACTATCTCCTATCAAATAAATTCCTAATTCTCCTTTTGGGGCTTCTACTCTTACATAAAGTTCTTGTTTCGACAATTCAAAATTGGGTGAAAGTTTTTTAGTAATAAATCTATATTCAAAATTAGTCCATTCGGCATTTTTTGCTCTATCAAAGCGCCGGACTTCTAAATTTTCATAGGGTCCCCCAGGAATTCCTTCTAGAGCCTGTTGAATAATTTTTATAGATTCCTTCATTTCACCGATTCGGACTAAATAACGAGCTAGTGAATCTCCTTCTTTTTGCCATTGGACTTCCCAATCGAATTTATTGTAACACTCATAACTATCAACTTTACGAAGATCCCATTGTATTCCAGAAGCACGTAACATCGGCCCTGATAAACCCCAATTTATTGCTTCTTCTCCACCAATAATGCCCACTCCTTCAACTCGTTCCAAAAAAATGGGATTCCGTGTAATAAGTTTTTGATATTCAGCAATTCCTGTTAAAGAATAATCACAGAAATCCAAACATTTATCTATCCAGCCATAAGGCAGATCAGCAGCAACCCCCCCAATACGGAAATAATTATGCATCATTCGCATACCCGTAGCAGCTTCGAATAGATCATATAACAATTCCCTTTCTCTGAAAATATAGAAAAAGGGAGTCTGTGCGCCGATATCCGCCATAAAGGGCCCAAGCCATAATAAATGAGAAGCTATACGACTCAATTCCAGCATAATGACTCTAATGTAACTGGCTCTTTTAGGTACTTGAACACTTTCCAATCGTTCTGGTGCATTTACTGTTATTGCTTCTGTGAACATAGTGGCTAAATAATCCCACCGTGTTACATAAGGCAAATATTGTATAATTGTTCGATTTTCTGCTATTTTTTCCATCCCTCTGTGTAAATAACCCAATACGGGTTCACAGTCAATAACATCTTCACCATCAAGAGTAACGATCAGTCGAAGAACACCATGCATTGATGGATGATGAGGACCCATATTAACTATCATGAGATCTTTTCTTGTAGCCGGTACAGTCATATCTTTTCTTCCTTAATTCATTATTCCATGAATTTCTCAAACGAAGTTCATCAAAATGAAAAATTTAATAACTACTAATAACTAAAGAAAAAAATGCAAACCAACCTTAAAATTAACGAGACTCCCGAATACCTAATTGACCAATTAATTTCTTATAACGTACTCTATTTTTCTTTGACAAATAATCCAGTAGCCGTTGACGTTTTCCCAGAATTTTCCGTAGGCCCCTTTGTGATAAAAAATCTCTTTTATGTAATTCCAAATGTGAAGTGAGTCTCCGTATCTTATCCGTAAAACTGAATACCTGAAATTCAACAGATCCGCAATTTTTTTCTTTTTCTTGTCGAATAGCTAAGATGAATGAATTTTTGACCATAAAAAACCAATTTTTCTATTTTTTTCTTTTCTGTGGATTTTACCGATCAGGAAAAATAATTATTATTATTATACCAGTTAGTTCCAGTTATTTGAATCTAGTACAAAAAAATTTTGATTTCTTCATATACACTACTTTAAATTTATATTAATTTTATCCAAATTTATCCAAATCAAATTTGTAATTTGATTTGGATAGAAAGGGATGATACATTTATTAGAATGTAACATGGTGTATGTGTATATCTTTCGGTTTTTATCCATCGAATATGGCATGCGATAGATATATAGGAAATATACTATTAACTAATTCTGAATCGTGGATACATATGTATTCTTGACATACTGAAATGACTACCGTTATTGGTATCAAACCAATAACGATTCATACAAGCTAAATCTTCTAATCGATAATTGGGCCAAAGAAACGATTTGAATTTAATGAATTTATTTGCATCTGTATTAAGATGCTTTTCCCCGTTTAAAAATTGTCCCCAGTTTTTTATGTTGTTTTGATTGCAAAATAGTGGATTTCGATTCACAACATTCCAATTCCGGGAATTGAAACAAATTAAAATTCGAAATTCTCTACGACGTCTGGGAGATAGAATATTTTCGGGAACAAGGAAATCAAAATGATTTCTGTTTCTATTCACAAGCATATTGCTGTGTTGTGCAATGGATTCATCAAAATTCTTTTTTTCAACATATCCGCTTTTTATTATGCATTTTCCATTAGTTTGGCGCTTATTCTTATCAACCAATGAAATACCTATGGTTTGATATATAATAGATTTTCCATCCTTTTTCATAGATAAACGAATTGGTTCGATAATAAATATTCCTCTTTTTATCAATTCTGTAAGAGTTAGGTCTTTCTGAATCCACATTACATCCAGATGCATCTCTCCTCTTTGAATTGAGGATATAGCAATTTCTCTTGGATCTATCAGTCTAAGTAGGAGACAATATACCTTGATATTATTGATCATTCTTTGATTCAAGGAATCATCCCACCTTAATTGAAAAAGAAAATATTTTTTCAGGAAGAAATCCAGTTCTTCTTCTTTCTTGCTCTTGAATTGTTTTTTCTTTCTACCTTTTTTAATGTCTGCTCCCGTGTAATCTTCTTCAAGATTTTTCTTTTTGTTTTGTTTTTGTAGATCTGATACAAAATCTCCTTGACCTTGTTGTTTGTTTTTTTTTTTGTTGGAATTTTCTAATTCAAGATATTCTTTTTGATTAGCTAATATAGAAATATTTTTTTCATATAAATGAAAAATAAGTAATTTTATTGGTATGATCCACGGGTTAATCTTATACACATCAAAAAGTAGTATAAATTCTGGGAAAAACCAAGGTTCTAAATTTGATATGGTATGATATAACCTTTCTTGATTCATTCCTATCCAATCAAAAAAAAGATTTTTTTGATTGGATGGGTTGATTTTGTGATGAATCGTAAAAGAAAAAGGATCCTTTTTTTCCAATTTTTGATAATTTTGAGTTTCCGTTTTAGCATTTTTATGAATCTTGGTGCCGGTATGCGTATTGGCCCAGGTCTCAATATCGATATTATTTCTAAGACAAAAATGGAGAATTCTACAATCAAAAAATTTTCTATCCATATTTTTGTCCATATCAATAATAGATCTTTTTTCTAGATAATCACTAATAGATATACTTATCAATCTATAAAATGATTCGGATTTCAGTGTATTTGTATTGAAATTATATGGAATTTTTTTGTCCTCTACTTGTAATGTTGATCCAGAAATATACGAGTCCTTACTATTCCCATAATTTATATATTTATATGACAAAAGATCATATCCGTAATGTTTTTTCCATTTTTCTTTTTGACTTATCGATGAGTCCACTGCATAGTAATTTTGTTTCGTGTAATGAATTAATTGGTCTTTTTCTTTTTTATATAAATCTAATTTCATTGATTCTTTATTTTGAATCGTACGACATTGATTGACTCTATTTCGCCATTTTTTCGGTACTAAGTGATCCCACTTGGTATGAGATAAATTGTATTGATAATGACCCCTTAACCAATTTTTCCATTTATTCATTCCAGACTTATGGATTTTTTTTTGCCTTGATTTGGAATCAAATATTCCTCGTGTCGTACAATAATTCTTGATTATATCCCTAAGAAAAGGATAGGTGTGGTGATATTGAAGTACAGATTTCAAATGATACTTGTTAAGTAATTGATTTTGTGATAATTTGTAAAATACATAGGCTTGAGACAAAGAAGATAAGTCACAATTATTATTCCTAATATTTTGATTACTAATATTAGTATTAGAAAAATTAGAAAACGGATTTTTTATAGTCGAAATAAAGTTCATTGTATTTTGATTTGTTTTCTCAATTCCTTCTTGATTTGTTTCCGCGTTGGAAATGGATTTGTTGATAGTTTTTTTTGTTGATTCAAAGAAAAGTTGTGCATTGATCCTTGGAATCTTAATGATACATAGTAATATATCCATGTATACTTTTTCAACGAAGGATTTCATAAAATAATGTGATTTACGTATTACTCGGATATTTTTTCTTTTGAATATTTGCCAAATATCCTTCTTTGATTCCGATCTTTTATCATCACAAGCTCGAACTATTTTTTTATTGCCTTTTGTGATTCCTTCTATTTGAGTCCTAATTGTGATTGTCTTATTAGCAAGATCTTTCATTTTTGTTTCTATGAGTGAATAATTTTCATTTACACAATTCGCGGATCGAATTCGAATGGTCGATTCTCGGATAATCTTATTATTTATATTGGAATCTTTTTCGTTTTCATTCGATTCATATACTTTTACCTTTCTCAATTTCAATAAGAAAATGGGGTTTACTTTTTCAAGTTCTTTCATTATTAGATTTATAACTAGAACTATTCTTGTTTTTTCTTTTGAAACTTTTATAAAACCTTTTCCTCTTTCTTTGAAAACCCTTATAACTTGAAAAAATTGCCTTTTCGCTTTTCTCGTTTTTTTTTCGAGTTCGTTAAAAACGGGTTCAAAAAAAGAAGGTCGTTTTCGGGGAGACCCAAAAGGTAGTTCCGCTTCCCTTCCCCAGACTGTTAAAAAACAAAAATTGTCTTTTTTCTCCTTTTTCCTTATTTTCTGATCTCTATCTCTATGATGAGATCGTACTTTAGATCTTCGCCAAGGTTTCAGACAGAAAGGAAATAGAATCTTTATCTGAATGCCGTCTGTTAACCAATTTTGGGGAAATTCTGTTTCTGATAATTGAACGCCATTATAGGTACATTTAACATGCATTTCTTTATTCCATTCCTTCAAATCCTCGTACCATTCGGGGAATTGCAATAATAACATACGACCAATATTTTTAGCTATTATCAATAAGGGTAATATAACGTATTTTCTAAGAAAAGATTGGGTTACTAACATGAAACCTCTTATTGCTTGAGTAAATATAAAGGTATCCCAAGCTTCTGATATTGCTATTCGTTCATTTTCTTCTTCTTTCTCCTCGTTTGTTTTCTCCTTTTCTTTTGTCTCTTTCTCCTCAAAATAAGAAATTTGCAATTTTGGGTTTTCTCCTACCCAATTCCTAAAAATGTGATTAATCATTTTAGAGATATCAAAAAACGAAAAAAAAAAGATTTTGTCTATGCGATCAAAAAAAAGTGGAGAATGCACATTTGCTTGAAACATTTCCCAAATAACTGTTTTACGTCTTTGAGCACGCATGGATCCTTTAATTATACCCCGGCGAAAATCCGATTGTTGTGAGTAACGTATCAAAGCCACTTCCTCTTCTTCATCATTAGTGCTATTATTACTAGTATTATTATTACTAGTACTGGAATTAGTACTCTGACCGTTATCAGTAAAAATAACCACGCGTTTGCCTTTTCTTGAACGAATTTCGGGATCTTCCGTCGATTCTTCTTCATTTTCTTCTTCCTCTTCTTCTAAATCGTTTGTCAATTTGTATGACCAACGAGAAACCCTTTTACTGATTTCTTCCATTCCAATAGATTTCCTTCTAATTGTTGTTAGATCGTTTGGATCAGTTGAAATTACATCGAATATAAATTTCAAAGATTTTGCTTGACTTTCTGAATCAATTCGTCGTGCGTGTTCAAAAGATAATTCATCGATTGAGGTTAAGGAATTCCCAATCGAATTCAATAAAAATTTCCCGCTAAAGCCAAACGTATTCTTTTGATGTTCTAATTCTCGAGAATCATTATGAAAGAGACCATGAATCTTATTTATCCAAAACATTTCTACGGAATTCGCTGTGGAAGTTATTAAATCGTTCATGATTGCACGTGAATCCCATTTTTTTATTGTTCCTCGATAAGGTCCATTCAAAAAAGGATCATACCTTTTTGGCAAGTATTCTTGTTCATTCTCATCATCGCATAATCTGGTCCTTTTTTCTAGCATATCTAAAGCAAGAGATCCCTTCTCTTTTTCTAGAATTTTTATTCGACTTATCAATTCATTGTTCAAGTTGTATTTTTTTTGTTCATTGGTATGAACCCAATAATTATACAAGTCTTCGTGGGATAGTTTTTCTGTCGTGTACAAAGAAATTTTGCGTTCTATCATTTCTGAAAAAGTCGATAAACTTGGTGGATATGTAAAAGATATTATTTGTTTTCCATCACTTGGGCATATATAAAAAAAATATTGTGACATTTCATTCCGTATAGCATTTTCAAATCGATCATTTTTTATATATCTATACGGTCGATTCCATCGTTTATAATCGAAAAGAAAAGTTACAATAGGTTTTTCAAACCAAAAAGAATTTTTTTCATTTTTCTCTTCTTTTTTTAAGTTAAGTTTTACCAATTCCCAATTATCTTGATGAGTATA